TCGGAATTATTCGTAATAGAATATTGGCTACAATTGAAGAGGTCTTATCAATAAAATTTACATTTATCCGAGATCTAGGCATAATTAGCAATCCTTTCTATAATCTATAATTAGAATTCTTTTCATTACCCTTCGGGGAAAATGATCCCACAAACAAAGGAATTGTACAATACGAAATAACATAAAACAGACTAATTCTAAAAATGTGGGCCTTCCGCTCAAATTGTCCCATTTTGTTTGGACAAGGAGAGATATGAAATATTTGAATCAGATTGGATTTCATTACAATTTCGTAGTATACCAATGAACGGAACTATTACTATTTCATCTAAGATTTCATCTAAGTTGAATAACCAAGGACTTTCTTTTACTACGGATTTTGATAACTCGAGAAGTTTTGATTTGGTTATGATCCAAAGAGGAAAAAGAATAATTATTCCATGATAAAATAGAGTAGAGTAACCATCCGTTTTGTTTACATGACGTGTATACGTCATGCCATACAATGGAAATAAAAATCCATGGGACGATTCATGAATTTGTAATAGATCCATGGGGTAGCTGATGAGAGAAGTTGGTGTTGAGAAATAGGAAATTTGAAAGGAATTATTCCTATGGAACCATTGATCGGTCATACCTGTACTGCAATAATATGAATGACTCGCTATTCACTCGGTTTCTGGTCAATAATAAGATTATGTAGGAGAGATGGCCGAGTGGTTCAAGGCGTAGCATTGGAACTGCTATGTAGGCTTTTGTTTACCGAGGGTTCGAATCCCTCTCTTTCCGTTTCTGTTAATTCACCAACGTGACCGACCACAATGTATCAAATCAAATAACAACTGATACCATTATTCCAGCAATAAGACTTTTATTTGATAGAAATTCTCTATTCCAGAAATTCTCTATTCCTAATTACATTACTGCGGTACGTAAAATAAAAATATCGGAAAGAACAAAAAAGAAAAAAATCCTACTGCTGATCCATTTGTAATACGTGAATGAGAAAAATGCGGATCAAGGCCCTTAGATCTATTTACTTCGTCGAAAAGAGGGCAAAATTCTCTGAATCTTTCTTTGTTATTTTCGTTAGGTTCAAGTCTGGCGGGAATAATATTCTACGACTAACAACTCATTTATTTTCAAACCGATCCATTTACTATCTATTATTTGATTTACTAATCCTTTATATTGGAATGAGTCAATAGTCAAATGTTTTGGCAATTCCTCGGAGGGGGGTGAAGCAATATAATTTTGAATCAGAGCTTTCGATCTTTGTTTATCCCTCGTAGTAATAATATCTCGGGGTTTGCAACGATAACTTGGTATATCCACTATACGACCATTAACTAAAATATGTCTATGGTTAACTAATTGCCTAGCTCCAGGAATGGTCGAAGCCATACCCAATCGAAAAAGGATGTTATCCAAACGCATCTCAAGTAGTTGTAGTAAAACCTGACCTGTTGACCCTTTGGCTTTTCCAGCGATATGTACATATCTAACTAATTGTTGCTCCGTCAGACCATAATGAAAACGCAATTTCTGTTTTTCTTCTAGACGAATACGATATTGCGATCTTTTCCCAGAACGCAATTGGGTTTTAAGATCACTTCCGGATTTAGGTCTTTTACTAGTTAGTCCTGGTAAAGTCCCCAGACGGCGTATTTTTTTGAAACGAGGTCCTCGATAACGAGACATAAAGACTCCTTTTTTTTATTTTATTGAAATTTCATTTTACAGAATAAATCTTAAATTAAGACTGAACTAAAGGATAAACAAAGCAAAGCTAAATTTACTGAAGTATTACAAAGTAGAATGAAATGAATTCTATTAATATCCGGATTTTTTGTATATGTATATATAGGAAGTTGAGGCTCCGTTTTATGATTTGTTCTGTAGAGATCTAATTGCTCCAATCCATTTTTTATTCATAGTTACAAGTTACCACGACATAATAGATCGGTGATCCAACATTTTGAGAAAAGGAGAGATTATCAATCATGGAAAAATCGATAGAGAAAAAAAAAGCCAGCTATCGGAATCGAACCGATGACCATCGCATTACAAATGCGATGCTCTAACCTCTGAGCTAAGCGGGCTCACATAACAGAAATAGAAATAGTATAACAAATAGAAATAGTGTATAGGAATTCAGGAAACTGCTGGATCTTAGCTTAGGGCTATTAGCTATTAATTTAATATGAACTATATAGTTCATAGTTCTATTGTTATATCTATATCATTATATATATATATATCATTAGATATATTAGTTATATCTAATATTATTATTATTATAATATTATTATATTTATACATTATATTTATATTTTTTAATATGTATATATATGTTAATGAATATGTATATATATATATATATTAATGAGAATTTAAAATTATAAATTATGATTATAAAAAATCTAATTATTTCTTAATATAAAATTTATTTATTTCTTAAAGTAAAGCAGTTATAGCAATAATTATAGCGTATAGCGAACGGATCGGTCCTAAGAAAAGATAAGATAAGGATAAAGATACAATCCAAATTAGAATGAGACATTCTTCTGGTTTCATTCGGAAAAGGAAGAGATAGGACGAAAAAAAAAAAGAAGAATGAATATCGACCGTTCCAGTATTCCAAATCGCACTGTAAAAAAGAAAGGGAGGGAGAAACATATATATATGGGATATATCTATCCATATTGAATTGCGGATACATCAATGATAGAATCATTTCTGATTGAAACAAGGTTTATCCAATAGAAATAAACTGATAGAGGATCGCCAAAAAAATAAAATAGCAGCATACACTTTTTCGATATGGGAATCATTATCTAATGAATTCAACGGTTCCAAAATAAATGAAAGAGATGGGTGAAATTCCAACTGGATCTTGGTCTCAAATCAAAAGGGGATATGGCGAAATTGGTAGACGCTACGGACTTGATTGTATTGAGCCTTGGTATGGAAACCTACTAAGTGGTAACTTCCAAATTCAGAGAAACCCTGGAATTAAAAATGGGCAATCCTGAGCCAAATCTTTATTTTGAGAAAACAAGGGTTTATAAAACTAGAATAAAAAAAGGATAGGTGCAGAGACTCAATGGAAGCTGTTCTAACGAATGGAGTTGACTACGTTGTGTTGGTAGCTGGAATTCCTCTATCGAAATTACAGAAAGGACGGCCTTATATAATATATCTAATACGTACGTATACATACTAACATATCAAACGATTAATCACGACCCGAATCTATCGAATATATATATGAAAGAAAAAATTCAGAGTTATTGTGAATCCATTCCAATCGAAGTTGAAGGAAGAATCGAATATTCAGTGATCAAATCATTCATTCCAGAGTTTGATAGATCTTTTGAAAAACTGATTAATCGGACGAGAATAAAGAGAGAGTCCCGTTCTACATGTCAATACCGACAACAATGAAATTTATAGTAAGAGGAAAATCCGTCGACTTTAGAAATCGTGAGGGTTCAAGTCCCTCTATCCCCAACAAAAAGTCCATTTTACTTCCTAACTATTTATCCTCTTTTTTTCATCAGTGGTTCAAACAAAATTCACTATCTTTCTTTCTCATTCACTCTACTCTTTCACAAACGGATCCGAAGAGAAATCTTTGGATCTTATCCCAATTTGGATAGATACGATACCTGTACAAATGAACATATATGGGCAAGGAATCTCTATTATTGAATCATTCACATTCCATATCATTATCCTTACATTTATTAGATAAAATTTTTTAATACTTTACTTTATTTAATACTTTACTTTATTTAGATTTAGTCCCTTTAATTGACATAGATACAAGTACTCTACTAGGATAATGCACGGGAAATGGTCGGGATAGCTCAGTTGGTAGAGCAGAGGACTGAAAATCCTCGTGTCACCAGTTCAAATCTGGTTCCTGACACATGAATAATATATCGGATAGATATTCATACAAATTAATCGAGACAGATCAGGATATATATTCGTTAATAGTCAAGAGCATGATACATACTTATTCATCTAGCGTATAGATATATACCTCCATTTTTAGAGATGGGTAAAAAATATATGTATGGTTATGGTAAAGAACTAAAGTGGGATTATGTTCCCTTTTTTTTGTTTCTTTTTTCTTTCTTCTTTGTTCATATTGTGCTTTCTCTCACTCAAAAAGAGTGCTAAGTCTTCATATATATATATATCAAACTTCATATATATATATATCAAAACAAAAAAAAAAAATAAAAAAGTTTTTAAAAAACTTAAAAAAAGTATAGAGGGGTTGAAGGATAGGAATAGACAGGATGCATTTCAGACACAGTACAAATAAAATTCAATCCCTTTTTATTTCGGAATTTCGCTTTTTCTTTTATATTTATTCTATTTCTTCACTCTTGCTTACGTTACTTTCCGAGGTCTGTCTAAGTGATGTGCGCGGTACAAAGTTCATGGTGCAGAACTCTTTTGATTCATCTTTTTGTTTCTGCTCATACAAAATAGATATTATCTTTTCCAAATTCGGGAATAGCAATGAAGCCTTTTTTAGGCCTATCCATAATACGAACTAGAGTCCAGTTACTCTGTTTCATCTAGAACAGAACGTAAAAATATTCCTTGACTTGAATGAAATCTGGAGTTGTGTCGTATAAGTGAACATTAGTTTCCTTATCATTCAATGAGCATCTTGTATTTCATAGAAATTTGGGGTAATATAGTCCTTACGTAAGGGCCAGCCTATCCAACTTTCAGGCATCAAGATACGTTTAAGGCGTGGATGATTATCATAAGAGATTCCCAACATATCATAAGATTCGCGTTCTTGAAAATCAGCACTTTTCCAAATCCAGAAAACAGACGAGATTCTAGGATTATTCCTTGGGACAAATACTTTTATGCATACTTCTTCTGGTTTATCTACACCATATTGTATTCTCGTAAGATGATACACACTAGCTAAAAATCCGCCTGGTGCTACATCATAGGCACACTGG